GGATGAATCGAAATATCGCTGCTACGCCAAAACTCGGCGCAAAGAACCAACCAGATTGCCCCAGTGGATAAATAAGGAATACGGAAACAAAAACAGCGATTGGAGCAGAGAATGAAATTGCATTATAAGGCCGCAATTGAACAGACCGAGCAAGTTCAAATTGACGTAACATGAAACCTATTAGTGCAAAAGCCCCATGGAGAGCGACAAAAGTCCACAGACCGCCTAATTGACACCAACGAGTAAAATCCCCTTGCGCTTCCGGGCCCCATAGTAGCAACAAAGAGTGTGCTAAACTATTGGCAGGGGTGGAAACTGCCGCGGTTAAGAAATTACAACCTTCCAAATAGGAACTAGCCAATCCATGGGTATACCAAGAAGTTACAAAAGTTGTCCCTGTAAACCAACCCCCTAAAGCGAAATAAGCACAAGGAAAGAGCAATAGGCCGGACCATCCTACAAAAACGAAACGGTCCCTTCGTAACCAGTCGTCCATAATATCAAATAGATCATTTTCTTCTTTAGTAACTCTACCAAGGGCTATAGTCATAGTGATCCTCCTATTCAATTACTTCAACCATTTCCGAGCACCTCATATCACTTCCAAGGCATACGATAGTTTGATTATCTGTGGACGATTTCTTTCTCGTTCAATGCCCTTTTTCAAAGGTCTCGAAGATAGAAATTTTTTATTTTTATCTATGGGGTCACAACCGAGGTCGTGGTAAATCCATGAATTTGATTCGATTAGTTTTTCTTATACTATAGAAATAAACATTTGAATTCAGCATTATTCCATGACTCCTATTTCAAAGCCTATCTTTTAAGGAAAAATGAAAATAAAAGTAACCCCTCTTTTCCCACTCGCTCTCTATTGCATGGGTGGAAGAACAAAAATTGGATTCTGAAAAAAAAAAAGAAAGATATTGAAAAAAAAAAATTGACTTTCGAAATCAATTTTTATGTGTAGCGGAAAGGAGTTGCGATTTCTTCTTATTCCTATAGAACATCTAGTAACAAGAATATGAAATCGTAAATAGCGAAAAATTCTTGCCTTGCGCGGTCTAAGTCTAAGGAAATACAAAAAATCCGCTTATACAATTTCATCTACATCGAATTTATATATCAGAATAGTGGATAGAGGCATCATTCAAGGAGTCAGGTCTACTTACTTTATCTTTCTTTCCAATTTTATGGTGGGTTTGATAAGAACCCTTTTTGTTTTGTTTATAAATAATCGAAAAAAGAGTTTTTTATTTTTTATATAACCTGCTTGTTTTATTATAACAAGTCCTATATGAAAATGCCCGCTGAAGAGAAAATCTATCTGATTGTTTCTCAGCCAATATCGAATTTTAGAAAGAAAAAACAAGAATTTTCTTCTTTTTTTTATTAACATTAAGAAAAAAGAATATAATTAAAATGGAATTGGCAATATAATTTTTATGGACTTTTGAAAGAAAAAGGAAGGATTTTTTGCAATCGTTATTTCTTGCCTCTGTCATATCACGGAAACCTTTCGATTTGGAACGGGGAGAGATGGCTGAGTGGACTAAAGCGGCGGATTGCTAATCCGTTGTACAATTTTTTTGTACCGAGGGTTCGAATCCCTCTCTTTCCGCCCCCTCGGATCATTTGGGACTTTCGAATTGGAAGGAATTCTGACCCCCGGATTTTCTCATAGATAAATGTACGAAACAAATCCAATTTGTAAGAAAAAATTCCAAAAAAATTTGGATTTTTACTCCTCACGCCCAGGATTACGTCCTGGGTCATTAGATAAGAATCCAAAGATAAAGAGGGAAACAAAGAATATCACTACTGTATAAACAAAAAGTTTGAGAGTAAGCATTACATAATCTCCAAGATTTTTTTTTTAAGGAATAGATTACCCGTTTTTCCTTACCACACAGATCCACTAGGATGGGTTTTGTTTATTTTTACACCTAAAAATGCAAAAATCAATTCTTGAAAAAAATTGCAAGAATTGATTTATAATAAGCACTCTTATCAATATCAAAAATTAGGTTAGGTATTGTGTGGGTACCTAAAGGTACCTGCTCAACGTAGGTGCAGGGGGTGGGGTAGAAAGGCGGATCCCAATTTATTGCTGCAGCTATACATTCAATGTAGAAGAATTAGAATTTTAGAATCGAAGGTTCATAATATAAGACTTCTCGGCTTTTATTCATTTTTAGAATTTTTTTGGAATGAATACATCATTCAATTTGGCAGACAGAACAGAGTAGTAAAGATTTCATCGAAAACTTACAGCAGCTTGCCAAACAAAGGCTAATAGAAAAAAGAGTATAGGTATGACAGGCATAAAATCCACGATTGGGTTGAAAATGGCATAAGCTTCGGGCAATTTGGCGAAGAAAAAACTAGTCGGATAAAGAACAGAATTAAAACAGATACAGGTTAAACTAAGTATATTAGGCATAACAAGCATTTCGTTCTTGTAGAGTAGATAATTGGATTTTGATTGAGTTATTTTTCTAAGGGAAAAAAGAAAAGGCGGGTTCAAAATCCTTTTTTCTTCGGACTTTCCCAAACGCAAAATACCTCCTTGTATTCGCACTCTCAAATGAGAATGGAAGAAATTCGACTTTCATATAATATCTTAATAGAATTCCATGTAATGATCAATGCATTTTTTGGATTCTATATTATCTGCATGTCTAGAATCCTAGCAAGAGAGTATCCCTCATTTTTTATGTAATTGAAGTGGGATTGACGAATAACAAATAAACATAATAGTGTTTATTAGTGTCGCATAAAACCAGAAATGGGGCGTGGCCAAGTGGTAAGGCAGCGGGTTTTGGTCCCGTTACTCGGAGGTTCGAATCCTTCCGTCCCAGATTTTTTCTGATGAAACGAAAGATGAAATCATATTGTACCCCACACGAGACAAAAGAAAGTTTATTAAAGAGAATAATTATCTCTTATGAACTCTTAGATTAGATGCATTTCTAAGCATTCTTTTTCTTTCTCAGAAAACATAATCAAGTGTCAAGTCCAGTCAAATTGAATATCTTTATTTTCATGAAAAATTGGGTCTATCAGTCACATTCAGGATATGCCCCTACTACTACTCATTACTCATATGTGTTTTGAAATTCGAACTTCTTAGATAAACTTTATGCTCCATATCCATGAAGGGGGAATTCTTACATGATACATTTGACATCTAATGTGAAAGAAAAGAAGGACCCCCTATTTATTTTTCCCGAACTAAAGAACTAAAGTAAGTAAATAAAAAGAAAATAAAGGGGGTATCCTAATTCTATATTTCATGGCCAGATTAAAGAATAGGAAGTTTTTAGTTTCAGCACAGGTCTTAAAACTTTTGACCAAGATCGGCTTGCGAAAAAAGAAAAAGGGTTTCTATTCTATGGATAGGAACTCCATTTTTGTATTTTAGATATTATCTGATTTGCAAATATCCATTTCTAAATCAATGGAATGTGAGGATTAGAGAGAAATTCATATATTCTGTCTACTCGGCTTTCGAATTAATTGAAAAAATTTTAAACTTGACGTAAAACACTGTATAAAAAATGAGACCTATCCCTTTATGATAGAGATAGATTTTTGTTGTATTATATTATTAGTAAAAAGGGCCCCTCTTTGGTTAAGCGAAAACCATCTCGATCTGCGATTCTTTAAATATCCAGAATGATCCATTCTGGTAAGGATAAGGTAAGAACTGTTCGTTGGATAGAATGGATTCAAAAAATCATACTTCTCCTGATTTTTGATTTGGAGTTGCTTCTTTTAGGTAAAAGAAAGAATGCTATAAGTAAAAGCAAAGGCCTTAATTTGACTTTACACGAAATGTGTTTTTTTTTTTACTTCATTTTTTTCCCTCTTTTGGTATTCGAGTCGAAGAAGTACGAGAATTCTATAACTACCAAAAAACTTTCAATCTTTTCATTGGAATAGTTTATTTAGTTAATAGTTTTTGTTATGGAAAAATATATTGCTAATCTAATTCTAATATACTAATTAAATTAATTAAACTTTTTTTGAGGTTGATAGTTTATTTGTTGGAGAAGAGTCGATCCTTCGCTTCTCATTTCAGGATTGACCATCTCGAGTCCTCTGTTGAGGATGGAAATTCAATAAAAAATAAGTCTTAAGCAAACTTGTTTATTCGTCTTTTTCGAACTATGTTTCCTTTCCTTCATATGATAGAATATGGGTTTAAATAAATTGGATCTTTGCGGAGTCTTCCCCGATAAATACTTATTTCTTTTATCCATATTTCTCCATAGATAGCAAGTTTGAATTAGTATACAAAAAACTAAACTAAACCAATGACTATTCATGATCCCATCCATATTGGATCAATTCCCTATACCACTTTGCAATGAAATTAGAGGAATGTTTGTTATGGTAAAACTTCGTTTAAAACGATGTGGTAGAAAGCAACGTGCGACTTGAAGGACATGATCGATTGTGGATTTTGTTATCCATCATTTTCCATAGTAATGAAAATGCTCTTGGCTCGACATAGTCTGTTCTATTCGTCCCGAACCAAATTTGCGCTGGGTTGTTTGTAAGTAAATAGTACACGATGGAGCTCGAGAGGACAGAATTGATTTTTTATCAAGGGAAAGAATCTAGGGTTAGTGAAAACTAATAAATTAGGCCAACTTTGTCAGTCTATCCTTAATATAGAAATCGAAAGGTTAAAATAAGAAGAAAGTCCAATTTTGGAAGATTGGAAAAACTCTTTCAATTAAAAGTTTATCAGAATCAATCGCCCATATTCGATTTCTATAGAAGAGGGAAATGCTTTATCGAAGGAAATAAGAAAAAAAGGGTATGTTGCTACTCTTTTGAAAGAAAAAAGAATAGGAATTCCCGAAGTAATGTCTAAACCCAAGGATTTCACAAATCAAAGATAAAGAATTCCGGAACAAGTAAACGCGATTTTCAATTGTCTCAACAATAGAATTGGATCAGAATAAGGAATAAAAGTCAATTCGTTCGAGATGAGACAAAGAAAAGAGTTTAGAGACGACTCAAAAAATTTGGAAGGATTTTTCCTTTTAAGTCTGTCAGTCAAAATTAACCAACTTGAGTCATGAGTATAAATGAAATTTGTTTTTTCTGTAAGGAAATTAATGCAAGTCATAGTCTAATTTCTATCTACTTGTATTATAGACAGAAATTCGAATCTTTTTCTCGAGCCGTATGAGGAGAAAACCTCCTATACGTTTCTAGGGGGGGCATTGTTTAGCTACATCTATCCCAATAAGCTGTCTATCGAATCGTTGCAATTGATGTTCGATCTCGAAGAGAAGGAAGAGATCTTCGAAAAGTAGGTTTTTATGATCCGATAAAGAATCAAACTTGTTTAAATGTTCCAGCTATTCTCTATTTCCTTGAAAAGGGTGCTCAACCTACAAGAACTGTTTATGATATTTTAAGGAAGGCAGAATTCTTTAAAGAAAAAGAAGGAACTTTGAGTTAATTGAAGAACTAAATGAATAAAAAAGTAGGAGAGGATCACTAGTATCCCTCGTTGTCTAATTATTTAGACACAATTTGCCTCTTTCTTAGTCCTATTTTTGACTGGATTTATGTCGTGCCAATCCAACATAAGCCCTTATTTTATTTACTTTTTCTATCTAATTTGTTTTCTTACCATTGTATTTCCATTGACAAAGGTCTATTGAACAAATAGAATTTGTAGATAGATAGGTCTCTTTATCCTCACTCCATATTAGGTTTTTCTGTCTACACTTCGCTCAAATGATAAGGTTGTCCCTCTTGCATGTACTCTCATACAAGATTTATTTATATAAAGAAATATAAATTGCTAAAAAAATGACAATTTTGCTATCGTGATTGGGGCCGCTCCTTTTTTAACCTTAGTGAAATTTAGCCGAACCTGTTCATTTTGGCATTTGAGTGTTTTTAATGGGCGATAAAATCTTTCTTTTAATGTTTTGCTAGTTCAATGTTTTGACAGGAGCGTGCGGTGTAATTCCATTGATTTTTGGGTTTCGATCGTATCTAAGATCCTATTTTATCTGGGTTGCTAACTCAATGGTAGAGTACTCGGCTTTTAAGTGCGACTATGATCTTTTACACATTTGGATGAAGCAACAAATTCGTCCAGACTCTTGGTAGAGTCTAGAAGACCACGACTGATCCTCAAGGGTAATGAATGGAAAAAATAGCATGTCGTAATAAAATCAATTTCTTATTTTTGATTTTTGGAATGGAATAAAAAATTCCTATTTTCTGGGTCTAGTGAATAAATGGATAGAGCCTGGCTCCAATTCTGGTAAAATAAAAAGCAACGAGCTTAACTTCTTAATTGAAATGATTCCCCGATCTAATTAGACGTTAAAAATAGATTAGTGCCTGATGCGGGGAAAGGTTGGGTTTTCCTATGAACGGACCCTTGATTTTTTCTTTTTTTTTTTTTAGAAATCCTAATTATTCTTGATTATAGATTGAAAAGGGATGTTATGGATTGAATGTGTAAAAGAAGCAGTATATTGATAAAGAGACTGGATTCCAAAGTCAAAAGAGCGATTGGCCTGCAAAAATAAAAGATTTGTTCTCTTTTGTAATTAGAACAAACATAAACTAATTGGATAGAAAAGGAAAAGATCTGTGGATTAGATTCCTTTTCTTTCCAGGGTTTGTATTAAAAAATGCAACACCCTGTTTTGACCATATTGCACTATGTATCATCATTTGAGAAACCGAGAAATGCTTCTTCTTTCTGATTCAAGTAGAAATACAAATGGAAAAATTGGAAGGGTATTCAGAAAAACAGAAATCTCGTCAACAATACTTCGTTTACCCACTTCTCTTTCAGGAGTATATTTATGCATTTGCCCATGATTATGGATTAAAAGGTTCCGAACCTGTGGAAATTGTTAGTTGTAATAACAAGAAATTTAGTTCACTACTTGTGAAACGTTTAATTATTCGAATGTATCAGCAGAATTTTTGGATTAACTCGGTTAATCATCCTAACCAAGATCGATTGTTGGATTACAACAATTTTTTTTATTCTGAGTTTTATTCTCAGATTCTATCTGAGGGGTTTGCGATCGTTGTAGAAATCCCATTCTCGCTACGAGAATTATCTTGTCCGAAAGAAAAAGAAACACCAAAGTTTCAGAATTTACGATCTATTCATTCAATATTTCCCTTTTTAGAAGACAAATTTTTGCATTTACATTATCTATCACATATAGAAATACCCTATCCTATCCATTTTGAAATCTTGGTTCAACTCCTTCAATACCGGATCAAAGATGTTCCATCTTTGCATTTATTGCGATTCTTTCTCAACTACTATTCGAATTGGAATAGTCTTATTACTTCAATGAAATCGATTTTTCTTTTGAAAAAAGAAAATAAAAGACTATTTCGATTCCTATATAACTCTTATGTATCAGAATATGAATTTTTCTTGTTGTTTCTTCGTAAACAATCTTCTTGCTTACCATTAACATCTTCTGGAAC